CGAGAATACAGTATGGTATAGATAAACCTGAAGAGGTATGCATAAAAGTCTTTGTCCCAAGGAATAGTCCTAGAATACCATCTGTTTTCTGGGTTTGGAGAAGTGCGGATTTTCAAGAACGGGAATCGTATGATCTGTTGGGAATCTTTTATAATAATCATCCACGCCTTAAACGTATTTTGATGCCTGAAAGTTGGATAGGCTGGCCCCTACGTAAGGACTATATTACTCCAAATTTCTATGAAATACAAGATGCTTATTGAATGACAAGAAACTAATGTTAACTTATATAACAATGACACTACGTCAGAATTTATTCAAGTCAAGGAATATTTTTACGTCCTGTTTCAGATGAAACAGAGTAACTGGACTCTAATTCGTATTCTAGACGGGCTAAAAGCTAAAAAGAAAGGGGCTTCAATTCCCCAATTTGTATGCATTTCGTATGAGCAAAAAAAACAATAGAATAGGATGAATCAAAAGAGTTCTATACCATGTACCATGAACTTTGTACCGCGCATATTAATATTACTTAGAGGGATCTTAGGAAGTAAAATACAATTAAGTAAAGTATAAGTAGGAGTGAAAAAATGGAATAAATATAAAAACAAAATTAAGAAATACAATATGAAGGCTTAACATTTAGGTGATAAAAAGCACAGTCAAAAAAAGAGAGCATAATCCCATTTTGTTCTTTACCAGACATAACATATATTTTACCCCATCTCAAAAAATGGAGATATATCCATACACTAACACTATACCATATATCTTATATACCTAGATGAATATAATTTAGGTATACATATAACATATATAATTAAATTATAATGCTAGAGGCTATTAATGATAATAAATCTCGATTAGTCTCGATTAATTTGTATTAATAATTATTTGATCCATTATTTACGTGTCAGGAACCAGATTTGAACTGGTGACACGAGGATTTTCAGTCCTCTGCTCTACCAACTGAGCTATCCCGACCTTTTCCCCCGCATTATCCTAGTAGAGCACTTTATCAATTAAAGGGACTAAAAAAGTAAGAAAGTATTAAAAATCTTACCCAGCCCCTGAATTTATTAGATAAAAAAAAAAAGATAAGATAAAAAAAGTAGTCTAGGAAGTCTAGTTAAGTTAGTAATAAAAATAGGCTTTTATTGGGGATAGAGGGACTTGAACCCTCACGACTTATAAAGTCGACGGATTTTCTTTTTACTATAAATTTCATTGTTGTCGGTATTGACACGACACGTAGAATGGGACTCTCTCTTTATTCTCGTTCGAATAATCGGTTTTTCAAAAGATCTATCAGACTTTGGAATGAATAATTTGATCACTTAATATTCGATTCTTCTTCCAACTTCGATTGGAATATCGAATGGAATAGATTCACAATAATTCTTAAATTTTTCATATATAATGGATTTGGGCTGCGATTAATCAATCGTTTACTATGTGAGTATGTATATCTACATATATAGGGCGGGTATCTTTTCAATAATTTTGATAGAAGGATTCCGGCTACTAGCGCATGTAACGTAATCAACTCCATTTGTTAGAACAGCTTCCATTGAGTCTCTGCACCTATCTTTTTTTTGATTGTAGTTTAATTTTGATATTATTATATTAATATAATATTAAAACTATAAATTACAAATTAAACCCTCCTTTTTTGAAAAAAAAAAAAGATTTGGCTCAGGATTGCCCATTTTTAATTCCGGGGTTTCTCTGAATTTGGAAGTTATCACTTAGCAGGTTTCCATACTAAGGCTCAATTTAATCAAGTCCGTAGCGTCTACCGATTTCGCCATATCCCCTTTTGCGACAGGATCTAGTTGTAATTCTATTCAACTCTTTTATTTATTTATTTATTTATCTTCTTTTATTTATTTATCTTGGAATCGTTGCGTTGAATTAATTATATAATGATTCTTATATCTAAAAAATGTATGCCACTTTTTTCGCCATCCTCTATAATTTCATTTTCATTGTATTGAATGAATCATATTAGTTCTAATCAGACATGATTCTATCATTGATGTGTCCCCAATTCAATATGAATAGATATATCCCACATATATATGTCTCCTCTCTTCATTTTGAGTTTAAAAGCGCGATTTGTAATACTGGAAGGATCGATACCCATTATTTTTTTTTCGCCCTATCTTCTCCTTTATGAATGAAAACAAAGGAATGTCTTATTCTAAGTATAATTTTATTATAACTTGTAACTTGAATTGTATCTTTTCTTAGGCTGGATTCACTATCATTATATAATAATTTATAGAATATACAATATAATTAATTAGCATAATTTGGTGTAACTGCTCTAAGAAAGAATTAGACTTTTCTAAAATAATAATATCAAATTTATATTCTATTTTTAAGTAATAATATGGAAATATTATTGATTTTATAGTATTATAATATAATTAAGTATATATTTATACTATAAATATATACTATAAATAAAATTTAAATTAAATTTTATTAATTTATATATAGCTGATATATCAAATATGGTAGTTTCCGGAATCCCTATTCACTATTTCTATTTCTGCTATGTGAGCGTGAGCCCGCTTAGCTCAGAGGTTAGAGCATCGCATTTGTAATGCGATGGTCATCGGTTCGATTCCGATAGCCGGCTTTTATCTATCAATTTTTCCATGATTGATAATCTCTTCTCCCCCCTTTCTTCAAATATCGGTCGCTGATCTATTATATCGTATTAACATGAATAAAAAATGGATTGGAGTGGAACGATTAGATCTCTCACAAAATAAATAATAAAACAGAGACTTAACTTCCTTACTATCATATACAAATACAAAAAATCTAGATATTGATACAATGCATTCCATTCTATTTTCATTCTACTGAAGTATTGTATACTTCAGTAGATTTAGCCTTGCATTATTTATCCTTTAGTTCAGTCTTAATTTAGATTTTTATTTAAAAATTTCAATAAAATAAAAAAGGAGTTTTATGTCTCGTTACCGAGGGCCTCGTTTCAAAAAAATACGCCGTCTGGGGGCTTTACCTGGATTAACTAGTAAAAGGCCTAGATCTGGAAATGATCTTAAAAACCAATTGCGTTCTGGGAAAAGATCGCAATATCGTATTCGTCTAGAAGAAAAACAGAAATTGCGTTTTCATTATGGTCTGACAGAACGACAATTACTTAGATATGTACATATCGCTGGAAAAGCCAAAGGGTCAACAGGTCAGGTTTTACTACAGCTACTTGAGATGCGTTTGGATAACATACTTTTTCGATTGGGTATGGCTTCAACCATTCCTGGAGCCAGACAATTAGTTAACCATAGACATATTTTAGTTAATGGTCGTGTAGTAGATATACCAAGTTATCGTTGCAAACCCCGAGATATTATTACTACGAAGGATAAACAAAAATCGAAAGCTCTGATTCAAAATTATATTGCTTCATCGCTCCGCGAGGAATTGCCAAAACATTTGACTATTGACTCATTCCAATATAAAGGATTCGTAAATCAAATAATAGATAGTAAGTGGATTGGTTTGAAAATAAATGAGTTGTTAGTCGTAGAATATTATTCCCGTCAGACTTGAACCTAATAAAAATAACAAAGAAAGGTTCAGACAATTTGACTTTATACCATACCCTTTTTGTTGAAAGAAATCTATTTAAGAGCCGTGATCCACATTTTTCTTATTTTATTCACGTATCACAAATAGATCTGCAGTAATATTTTTTTTTTCTTTTTTAGTTTTCTCATATTTGTATTTTACGTACCACAGTAATGTAATTAGGAATAGAGAATATCTTCAAATAAAGTTCTTACTTACTGTTGGAATAATGCTATCCATTGTTATTTTATTTGATACATTGTGGTCGGTAACGTTGGTGACTCGATAGAAACGGAAAGAGAGGGATTCGAACCCTCGGTAAGCAAAAGCCTACATAGCAGTTCCAATGCTACGCCTTGAACCACTCGGCCATCTCTCCTTCATAATCTTATTATTGGCCATAAACCGAGTGAAGTGAATAGCGAGTCATTCATATTAGTACACTATGGGTACGACCAATCAATGGTTCCATAGGAATAAAAAATTCCTTTCAACTTTCATAATTTCTCCACAGCAATTTCCTTAATGGATTTTTCTATTTCAATTGTATGATACATACGCTTTATGCAAATCAAAGAGATGGTTACTCTCCTCGATTTTTTCATGGAATCATTATTCCATTCTTTATTTTTCCTCTTTTCTTTTTATTATAACCAAATCAAAACTTTTCGAGTTACCAGAATCTATAGTAAAATAAAGTCCTTGGTTAGTCAACTTAGATAAAATTGTACATAGTTCCTACAAATTTAGTAGTATACTGATAATTTAGTAGGAAATCCAATCTGATTCAAATTTTTCATATCTCATCCCCCCTGTCCAAAAGGGCACAGGAAGATCCACATATTTTTTAGAATTAGTCTATTTTTATGATATTTCGTACTACTGTACAATTTTGTGGAATCATTTTCTTTTGTGAAAATGGGAAGAATTATAGAATGGATTGTTAATTATGCCTAGATCCCGGATAAATGGAAATTTTATTGATAAGACTTCTTCAATTGTAGCCAATATCTTATTACGAATAATTCCGACAACTTCAGGGGAAAAAAAGGCATTTACCTATTACAGAGATGGTGCGATTTGATTTTTTTTTTTTTTTATTGCTTTTTTAGACCTTACTTAATCTGAGAGATGGTTTGGGATATAAAGAAAGAAATTATTTAAATATTAAATAAACCGACGCTTGGTGAAGGTGAAGTTTAAAGATAGAACAATTCCTTCTGTCGTGTATCCTCGATTGATGCGGCTTCAGATGCTTTAATTATCAATTTTAGTATTGAGCGAACGGTTACACCTATAGGTTCTGGATTGCGGGTCAATACGACGCCACTAGTACCAATGGGCGGCATAGGGGAAAACGCACTACTCTACGGAATCAACAACACGAAAAC